TTATGAGTATTCATATATAGTTCCTTACCGCATCAATTTCGAATTAGTGGTAGTAGTCATTGAGATTGATGGACAATCCGGATTAATATTTAGGGATAGATATTACCTCTCCTTTTTCCCTTTCAAACAAATTGAAATGATTGAAGTTTTTCTATTTGGAATTGTCTTAGGTCTAATTCCTATTACTTTAGCTGGATTATTTGTAACTGCATATTTACAATACAGACGTGGTGATCAGTTAGACTTTTGATTAATTAACATCTTTTTTTTGATTGACCTCCTCTTTTCCTTAATTCACGGGAGGTCAAATTCAGATTACTGTTCAATTTTTTGAGTGTCATTTTTGACTTAGCCTAACCAAGTAACCAAGACTCGAATCACGCTCTGTAGGATTTGAACCTACGACATCGGGTTTTGGAGACCCACGTTCTACCGAACTGAACTAAGAGCGCTTTCTTATCACAATAGATAAGACTATAAGGAAGAGTATTTTGTATTGTAACCCGAATACATCTTGTATGCATATAGTATCATTTTATACTATATCATATAGTATAAAATGATATACTATAAAAAAGATTATGTATGCACGATTTTAATCGATTTCATTACTGCTCAAAGGAGAAGTAATAGGTAGGGATGACAGGATTTGAACCCGTGACATTTTGTACCCAAAACAAACGCGCTACCAAGCTGCGCTACATCCCTTTCAATTGGTCTACAGTGTCATTGTAGAGAATCCTTGTCTTGTTTTCCAAATCCCCATTTTTTTTATCCATTGATATTGATATAGATACAAATTATCTTGCCATTTTTTCTTTTTTTTTGGTCTCATATAAGATATAATAATGGTAGAAGGTTTATATATCTAATATATATTCTAATAGATATTATCTAAGAATATCATAACAATATATATTATGAAATATATGAATATGAAACCCATCGTAAAAAAAAACTAAAAAATATTTATTTTTTTTTTTGGAATGCTCAGACAAAAAGGGATGTATTTTTCGGTTTTCAGAAAGGGAAAATCTTATCTACCAAATCGGTGTACATTTCAATTTGAATTAGGAATTCCGTGTACAAATACAAGCGGTCCTTAACTACTTACATATACAGCTGATCATATATGTATTAACATTATACATTACAAAAAAGAATAAAGAAGGAGGATTTTCAATGCGAGATCTAAAAACATATCTTTCCGTGGCACCGGTACTAAGTACTCTATGGTTCGGGGCTTTAGCAGGTCTATTGATAGAGATCAATCGATTATTCCCGGATGCGTTGACATTCCCTTTTTTTTCATTCTAGTTATTGACATGGGAAGGGGTGAAGAAGATTAGAGAGAGAATCAAAAGATCTGTGACTAATCCCTCCCCCTCCTTTCTTTTAGAAAAAATAGAATTAGATACAACCTCGTCGAAATTCGGATTCTACAATTCAATTGATAAATAACCTAGTGAAAACGGAAATCGAAATGTGTCTAAGACAAGAATATCATACAAGATAGGAAAATGAAATACTATACTTCGACTTAGAATAGAATTCTATTCTAAATAGAACTGACTAGAGTTCGAAATCATTATTTTAAGTAATATTTATTTACTATTACTTAGTATATATTGGGTTGTAATTGCAACGAAATAATCTTTCCAAATTTCGAGTTAGCAACTTCTATTTATTTTTTCTTTTTTTTTTCCTTCCTTTTTCTCTTTAAATCGGAAAATCGAAGAGTTGGTTGAATCAAAAACTCATCAAAAACTCAAAGAAAGGAGGTTCATGGCCAAGGGTAAAGAAGTCCGCGTAACAGTTATTTTAGAATGTACTAATTGTGTTCGAAAGGGTGTTAATAAAGAATCAAGGGGTACTTCCCGATATATTACTCAAAAGAATCGACACAATACTCCTAGTCGATTAGAATTGAGAAAATTCTGTCCCTATTGTTACAAACATACGATTCACGGGGAGATAAAGAAATAGATCGAATCAAAGTGTCTGTGTGTTGTTTTTACAAGGAACATGAAAAGGGACATATTCTATATAATAACATATTATATAGAAATATCTTATTTAGAAATACCATATTCTATAGATAATAGAACAAGATTTCTATAATATAGCTTAAATCTATAATAGAATTTAAAAATCGAACTTCAATTAAAATATATTTATAAATATAAAAAAAAACCAAATCAAATCCTCTTTTTTAATCCTAAATATTTTTGATGAGATTGAAATAGGATTTTCGGGATAAGGAATAAACAAACCATGGATAAATCCAAGCGATTCTTTCTTAAATCCAAGCGATCTTTTCGTAGGCGTTTGCCCCCGATCCAATCGGGGGATCGAATTGATTATAGAAACATGAGTTTAATTAGTCGATTTATTAGTGAACAAGGAAAAATATTATCCAGACGGGTAAATAGATTGACCTTAAAACAACAAAGATTAATTACTATTGCTATAAAACAAGCTCGTATTTTATCTTTGTTACCTTTTCTTAATAATGATAAACAATTTGAAAGAGGCGAGTCGACCGTCAGAACTATTGGTCTTAGAACCAGAAATAAATAAAAAATAAGCTTACTCTTCAATTGAATCAAAATTCCAATTTGAACTTAAACACAGATTGATGTTTTGTTCGAAAAATTCGAGGATCCAGATTGGATTTGTCGTATTGTAAGAAAAAAACAAGAATGGGGAAGAATAAATCTTTTTTTATTGACTATTCGGCGTGTTCACTCATTTTTTTTTTGAGCGACTTTATCATATTCTTTTTTTCATATTAATTTCTACTCTACCTTCCCGGAGTTCATTCTCCAGCGAAATTCTATTTAAAATATTGTGTCGGATTCCTTACAATTTACTTATTTTATGATTTCATTGGAAATCATATAAAGACAATTCCTATTTAATATAGCTATTTGTGCAAGTATTTTACGATTCAGAAGCAACTGTCTCTTGTACAGATTGTGTATTAATCTACTATAACTATAGGATACCCCATTCTCGCGAATTACTGCATTTATTCGAGTGATCCACAAACGACGAAAATCTCTCTTTTGCCTATCTCTATCTCGATGAGACGAAACCAAGGCTCTTATTTTCTGTTGAATAATTGTTCGAGTAAGTCTTGAATGAGCCCCCCGAAAGCTTGATGCAAATAAACGAATTTTTGCTCTACGTCTCCGAGCTATATATCCCCGTTTAATTCTGGTCATTGAATAAATGAATTTTAATGAATAACTAATTTGTTTCTTTTCTTTCAGTTATTCTTTTTCTCTTTCCTAGTTTATTAATAACAAAACGGATTCTTCCAATGTATAAAATAAAAATTCCAATGGCTTTTGCTACTATAACCTTCCCGGCCACAATTTGTCTTTTTTTATAGGCATTTCACCTCGAACTAAGAAATTGTATTGATACTAGGTATCAAAAAACATAAAAAAGTAATAAATAGAAATGAATAAAGAAAGAGTGGGTTCCATCGTTTCTATGGTTACGTCTTAAACGGTGAGGTCCTCTCTATACACCGGAGCCCCTTACTTCATTTAATCAATGCTATTGGTAACTTGTATAGTTCACATTCTTTGGCTCTACCCATGAATTATCTAGTCATAGGTCTTTCACAACGAGATCTACCTATACAGTAACGATATTTAATTATGAAGATTAGCTGGGTAGCTGACCCTCTTAGTCCGTTTTTGCAAGAGTAGAGACATAAGATTTCGGCTTTGAAAATAGGATTTCCCTCGCTTAATGGATAACCATTTGTTACCAATGAGGAATTTTTTTCATCTTCAATTCAAAATTGAAATGATTGGATTTGCACCAATGGAAACCATAAATTTCAACACAATAGAAGGATATAATAGATCTTTTTTTTAGATAGTGAATGGCCTTTTTCCTTCCATTTTATCCTCTTCACTGGTACTGATCATTGATACTGGAAAATTGGTTTCCTTTAGTTTGTCCCAGCGAGGATCTGAACGAGTCGCACATACACCCTAGTACACGTTCCTCGGCGCTGAGGACATCCCCGAAGAGCAGGGGATTTCGTGACATTTCTGATTGGCTGTCTTGTGTTTCTAATAAGTTGTTTAATAGTTGGCATGTTGAATCATATACATAATGAATGGGCTGGTTTAGATCGATCCTAACCGGCTACTTATGAATTACTTCTCTATTTAATAGATGAATAGAATATTATTAAACCCAGTAATAAGTTAAGTAAAAAATCTCAAGTTGCGGATTTGCGCAGGATTACTGCTATTTTTAGTCAACCGCTACAAGATCAACAATTCCATAAGCTTCGGCTTCTGTTGCTGACATAAAAACATCCCTTTCCATATCTTCGGATACAACCCATAATGGTTTGCCCGTTCTTTGTACATAAACCCTTGTGATGCTTTCGCGCAGTTTCAATAGTTCTTCTGCTTCCAGGATAAATTCTCCCGTTTGTGCCTCATAAAAAGAACTTGCAGGTTGATGTATCATTACCCTGATGATATAACAAACAAAAGATTCTTCTATCTCGGATGATGAGGCGAGGAGAAGAGATAAAGAATAATAAAAAAAAAGATAGAATTGAGCAACCGTACAGGCATAGGCATCTTTTGCACATTGCATACGGCTCCACAATGGGATTCGCTTTGACCTTCCATCAAAGAAAGAGAAAAAAAATATCTAGATATAGGTTTTATTTTCTCAGATCCGGATCGGCAAATGATCCAATTACCATCCTTCCTTTCGGGACAGTTAAAAAATACTATGATGGCTCCGTTGCTTTTTATATATTTATCTCGCTTGTGATTCAGCAATCCCAAAGTTTTTTTTCGTACTCTTTCATAACACTACCATAAATATTGTTAAAAGTCTTCAGGGTGAAAACAAAAAAGTTTGTGACGCTGAAAAGGCCCCGGATAAAATCGGGAATACCCTTTATTTTTTATACTAATTTCATACTCCTCTTTCGATATATAATCTATGTTAAAAAAAAAAAATGCATATCGAATTCGAAGTGCCATGCTATTGTTACTTAATATTCATATTTTATATAGCGAAGGCATAGTCTTTTTTTCTTAAAAAAACTCATTGGCGCCAAGCGTGAGGGAATGCTAGACGTTTGGTAATCTCTCCGCCAACTAGGATAAAAGATCCCATTGAAGCGGCTAATCCCATGCATATTGTATGCACATCAGGTTGCACAAATTGCATAGTATCATAAATAGCTACTCCGGGTATTACCCATCCGCCGGGAGAGTTTATAAACAAATAAAGATCTTTGTTATCATTCTCTATACTGAGATATACCATAAGACCAATAAGTTGATTCGAGATCTCGCTATCAACCTCTTGGCCTAAAAAAAGTAATCTTTCTCGATAAAGTCGGTTGATTAGGATCCAATTTGTATCCCTTAAGAGCCGTACATGCACCTTTTGATGCATACGGTTCAACAAAAATTGCGAAAAAAAAAGAATCAATGTGTAGATTCCAGCCCTCTTTCTTTTTTTTTTTCATAGCGGGACACCTTTCTAATTTCATTTTCGAATTTATTAAGGTAAGGATTTTCTTCTCTTTTTCAAGAAAGATGAGTTTTGTACTCTTTCCCTATCAAAAAAAATCCATTAAACTTATCGAACTAACTTCTCATTGATGTATTGTTTCATCGAGATCTAATCCAAATCACGATGTCATTTTCTTGTTCCTGAATGGGCTTTTTCAATTCTTTTAGGTTTATGCTCTACTCCGAGTAAAAAAAAACCGATTTGGATTTGCACATATAGGACAAATGCTACTAATACTACGCCTTTTTCCTACGACTTACTTCTTTTTCAATTCATTTCATATCTTCTGCCAAATGTTCGACGTATTTATCATATTGTATTTATCATATTAATTTTATTCGTTTAATTAAAAGTTTGAGATTATTCTCTTCTTCAATAACAAAAAAAATCTTTTATGACCTATGATATAAGTATTAATAATCATAAATATATTACCAATTGGGTTTTTTCTAAACGGAGCCTAGATACTTCATTTTATTGGTCCAACCAAACTAACCATAAATTTTTTTAATTGAAATATTCATTTTAATACCCCTCAAAACACATCTAATTGCACTTCACGCTCCAAATTTTTGATAATTCAATCTTTCTTGGGCGAAACAGAGGATATCTCAATCGGGGGAGAGAACGGGGAAATTCCATATGACCCAATATATCTGACAAGCCGCACTATACGTCAACCCAAGAGGCATCTTCCTCTCCAGGACTTCGAAAAGGCACTTTTGGAACACCAATAGGCATAAAATGAAAGAAAAAAATTAAGTACTATATTTCACTTTGATGTGGAAGCGTAACAATGTCTTTATTGTCTTAATAATATTGTCTTTTATCATATTTTATCCATAGACTGGAAAAATATTCTTACGAATAGGTCTTTTGAATGATTAACAAATATGTATAGATTCGTTCATAGAAAATGGGATCAACCCCCATTGCGTATTGGTACTTATCGGATATAGAATAGATCTGCTTCTCTTTGTTTCTACGAACCGAATTGTTCCATTTTTACTAAAAAAAAACAAGAATAAAACAAATACTAATACTTTCTCCGAGATAATCCACTGAAAAGGGGAAGTCCATAGCATAGTTTTTTCCAATGCAATAAAGTTACATAGTGTCTATTTTTCGTTGATAAAGGGGTATTTACATGGGTTTGCCTTGGTATCGTGTTCATACCGTCGTATTGAACGATCCCGGTCGTTTGCTTTCTGTCCATATAATGCATACAGCTTTGGTTGCTGGTTGGGCCGGTTCGATGGCTTTATATGAATTAGCAGTTTTTGATCCCTCTGACCCCGTTCTTGATCCAATGTGGAGACAAGGTATGTTTGTTATACCTTTCATGACTCGTTTAGGAATAACCAATTCATGGGGCGGTTGGAGTATCACAGGAGGGACTATAACCAATCCGGGTATTTGGAGTTACGAAGGTGTGGCCGGGGCACATATTGTGTTTTCTGGCTTGTGCTTCTTGGCAGCTATTTGGCATTGGGTGTATTGGGATTTAGAAATATTTTGTGATGAACGTACAGGAAAACCTTCTTTGGATTTGCCCAAGATCTTTGGAATTCATTTATTTCTTTCAGGCGTGGCTTGCTTTGGTTTTGGCGCATTTCATGTAACGGGGTTGTATGGTCCTGGAATATGGGTATCCGATCCTTATGGACTAACTGGAAAGGTGCAACCTGTAAATCCAGCGTGGGGTGTAGAAGGTTTTGATCCTTTTGTTCCGGGAGGAATAGCTTCTCATCATATTGCAGCAGGTACTTTAGGTATATTAGCGGGTCTATTTCATCTTAGTGTCCGTCCGCCCCAACGTCTATATAAAGGATTACGTATGGGAAATATTGAAACCGTCCTTTCCAGCAGTATCGCTGCTGTCTTTTTTGCAGCTTTTGTAGTTGCTGGAACTATGTGGTATGGTTCAGCAACTACCCCTATCGAATTATTTGGTCCCACCCGTTATCAATGGGATCAGGGATACTTCCAGCAAGAAATATATAGAAGAGTTGGCGCTGGGCTAGCCAAAAATCAAAGTTTATCAGAAACTTGGTCTAAAATTCCTGAGAAATTGGCTTTTTATGATTACATCGGCAATAATCCTGCAAAAGGGGGATTATTCAGAGCGGGTTCAATGGACAACGGAGATGGAATAGCCGTTGGGTGGTTAGGGCATCCTATCTTTCGAGATAAAGAAGGGCGTGAACTTTTTGTACGTCGTATGCCTACTTTTTTTGAAACATTTCCGGTTGTTTTGGTAGACGGAGACGGAATTGTTAGAGCCGACGTTCCTTTTAGAAGGGCGGAATCGAAGTATAGCGTCGAACAAGTGGGCGTAACTGTTGAGTTCTATGGTGGTGAACTCAATGGAGTCAGTTATAGTGATCCCGCTACTGTGAAAAAATATGCTAGGCGCGCTCAATTAGGTGAGATTTTTGAATTAGATCGTGCTACTTTGAAATCTGATGGGGTTTTTCGTAGCAGTCCGAGGGGTTGGTTTACTTTTGGACATGCTTCTTTTGCTCTGCTTTTCTTCTTTGGGCACATTTGGCATGGTGCTAGAACCTTGTTCAGAGATGTTTTTGCTGGTATTGACCCAGATTTGGATGCTCAAGTAGAATTTGGAGCATTCCAAAAACTTGGAGATCCAACTACAAGAAGACAAGTAGTCTGATACAAGATTTCTCTGTTATTTTTTTTCTGATTTGACATAAGTTAACTGAAAAATCTTGATTGGAATCTTCGCCTTTTCTTTGACTCTTGCTTTTTTTTTCTTTATGCGGGAGATAATCCCAAATAAAAAATAAATAGGTATGGAAGCTATAATTGTAAAGCACGATCGAATTTATGGAAGCATTGGTTTATACATTCCTCTTAGTCTCCACTCTGGGGATAATATTTTTCGCTATCTTTTTTCGAGAACCACCTAAAGTTCCAACTAAAAAGATGAAATGATTTTTCATTATATCAATTGACGTAATGAGCCTCCCAATATTGGGAGGCTCATTACGTCAACTAGTCCCCGTGTTCCTCGAATGGATCTCTTAGTTGTTGAGAGGGTTGCCCAAAAGCAGTATATAAGGCGTACCCAGTAAAACTTACAAGTAAACCAGATATAGAGATGGCGACTAGGGTTGCTGTTTCCATTATTATATAATTTCAAGACCAAAATGGATCTATGATAAAATCGTTTATTTACAACGGAATGGTATACAAAGTCAACAGATCTCAATGAATACAAAATAGGATTTATGGCTACACAAACCGTTGAGGGTAGTTCTAGATCTGGGCCAAGACGAACTGCTGTAGGGGATTTATTAAAACCGTTGAATTCAGAATATGGTAAAGTAGCTCCTGGGTGGGGAACTACTCCTTTGATGGGTGTTGCAATGGCTCTATTTGCAGTATTCCTATCTATTATTTTGGAAATTTATAATTCTTCCGTTTTATTGGACGGAATTTCAATGAATTAAATTAGATTCACAAGAACCGCGAATTCTTAACTTTTTAATACAAAGTAAAGTATTTAGGTTTCGGATTTTTATCTCATTATATTATTTTCTTATTGGTAGTTCGATCGTGGAATTTCTTTCTTTCTGTATTTCCGGAATATGAGTGTGTGACTTGTTATAATGGATCCTATTGATAGTACAGAGAATGGATCTGTCATCTTGATAGAGATGGTTTTATTTCGTCGGATATTCATTGTAGTATCTGGAGCACGGAATATATGAAATAGATCACAAAAAAATAGTAACTATGATTCCTACTTAATAGTTAGACCCCGTGACCGGACTCCAAAAAATTTTCCAAAGAGTTCTAAGTTATAAATCGAAAGATTTTTCTTATTTTAAAAGAAATCCCCCCCTTTATTATAAAGGGCAAAACTTTCTTTGGATTTTGAGTCATTATATCTATTCATTCAATAAGTGATGATCCAATGGTTTTTACTCAGGGAATCTTTGGGCTTAGTTTGAAGTTTTATTGATGAATCATCGTGGTTCTAGTATGAATCTGGGGTTTCAATCGATTCATAGGGTCTTAACAAGAGAATTCCTATCAATAATAAAGAAAACAACAGTAAAGCTGCATTACACACAAAAAAAGCAAATCAAAGAAAAAGAAGTAGGTAAAGAGAAGATTCAAGAGGCCTGTAACAATCAACTGCGCCGACTTGATATTTTGGCATTATAACCACAAATAAGAACTTGACTTCTTCGTATTTTCAGAGAAGTGATAGAAGGGTGATTACGAAGTTTCAAATTTTCTATTACATATCATATCCCTTGCAACCAAAGAAAGCAATATTTGGGGTTTTTGTTTGAGCCGTACGAGATGAAATTCTCAGATACGGTTCTCAGAGGGGGATTACTATTGGTTTACCTATCTCAATAAAGTCTATGATTGGTTCGAAGAACGTCTCGAG